TTAAATAGAAATAATTTTTATTTAAAAATAAAAAATTAGAATATAAATATTTTTATATTTGTTTTCTCGATTGTATTTTTTTTTTTTTCAACATTGACAACAGTGTATCAAACAAATATAATCCGATCGTGAATAAAAGGATGGATTAACTCATGTTACATATATTTATTTTTACTTCGTCAAATAATGGATTCGTTGTATTTAGTTTGTATCAAACAAGAAGTTTTTTTCATTGTAATTTAATGTAATATGCAACATTTTTTTAATATTAATTCTATCTTTTTTTTATTGCGATTGGATATACATATCCTTATATTTTTTTTATTAGGGTTGCTAACTCAATGGTAGAGTACTCGGCTTTTAAGTGCGACTCCATTTTTTACACATTTCTATGAACTAATTGGTTCATCCATACCATCGGTAGGGTTTGTAAGACCACGACTGATCCAGAAAGGAATGAATGGAAAAAGCAGCATGTCGTATCAATGGTGAATTCTAAAAATTTTTCTTGGACCCGGCCCAAATTTTCGTTTGAATTGTTGGCTCGGAACAAATGAATTCAGTTGGGTTTAATTAATAAAAGGATAGAGCTTAGATGCTCCAATTATAGGGAAACAAAAAGCAACGAGCTTTCATTTTTTATTTGAATGATTACCACATCTAATTATACGTTAAAAAAGGATTAGTGCTTGCTGTGGAAAAAGTTTTTCCAACGAATGGATTAAGGATTTTTGTTATGAGTCCTAATTATTAGCTATTCTCCATTATGTTATGGGATAGCAATAAATGTGTAGAAGAAAGAGTATATTGATAAAGATATTTTTTTTTCCAAAATCAAAAGAGCGATTGGTCCAAAAAATAAAGGATTTCTAACTAGCTTGTTGTCCTAGAACGATTAGATGGAACAAGCGAGCGGAGATAGTCCATTAATGGGTTTTAACTTGTTTTCTAGGTATCTATTCCTATTTGTTTTTTTTTCAATTCTAATATATATACCTTGTTTTGACTGTATCGCACTATGTATCATTTGATAATCCAATGAATCTCTGATCCTTTGACCAAATAGAATTTCTAAAATGAAGGAATATCAAGTATATTTAGAACGAGCTAGATCTCGCCAACAGGACTTCCTATACCCACTTATTTTTCGGGAGTATATTTATGGACTTGCTTATAGTCATAATTTTAATAGATCCATTTTTGTGGAAAATGTAGGTTCTGACAATAAATATAGTTTACTAATTGTAAAACGTTTAATTACTCGAATGTATCAACAGAATCATTTAATCATTTCGGCTAATGATTCTAACAAAAATCCATTTTTGGGCTATAATAAGAATTTTTATTCTCAAATAATATCAGAGGGTTTTGCCATCGTCGTGGAAATTCCATTTTTCCTAGAATTAAGCTTTTCCTTAGAGGAGGCAGAAATCATAAAATCTTATAAAAATTTGAGATCAATTCATTCCACTTTTCCCTTTTTGGAGGATAAATTTACATATTTAAATTATGTGTCAGATATACGAATACCATATCCTATCCATCTGGAAATCTTAGTTCAAATCCTTCGATACTGGGTGAAAGATGCCCCCTTTTTTCATTTATTACGATTGTTTCTTTATAATTTTAGTAATTGGAATAGTTTTATTACTACCAAAAAATCAATTTCTACTTTTTCAAAAAGTAATCCGAGATTATTCTTGTTCCTCTATAATTTTTATGTATGTGAATATGAATCTATCTTCCTTTTTCTACGTAATAAATCCTCTCATTTACGATTAAAATCTTTTAGCGTTTTTTTTGAACGAATTTTTTTTTATGCAAAAAGAGAACATCTTGTAGAAGTTTTTGCTAAGGATTTTTCGTATACTTTAACATTCTTCAAGGATCCTCTCATTCATTATGTTAGATATCAAGGAAAATGCATTCTGGCTTCAAAGAATTCACCTTTTTTGATGAATAAATGGAAACATTATTTTATGCATTTATGGCAAGGTTTTTTTTATGTTTGGTCTCAACCAAGAACGATCAATATAAACCAATTATCCGAACATTCATTTCAGCTTTTAGGCTATTTTTTAAATGTGCGGGTAAATCGTTCAGTGGTACGGAGTCAAATGCTGCAAAATACATTTTTAATCGAAATTTTTAGCAAAAAACTTGATATAATAGTTCCCATTATTCCTCTGATTAGATCATTGGCTAAAGCGAAATTTTGTAATGTATTGGGGCATCCTATTAGTAAGCCGGTCTGGGCCGATTCATCCGATTTTGATATTATTGACCGATTTTTGCGAATATGCAGAAATCTTTCTCATTATTACAATGGATCCTCAAAAAAAAAAAGTTTGTATCGAATAAAATATATACTTCGGCTTTCTTGTATTAAAACTTTGGCTTGTAAACACAAAAGTACTGTACGCGCTTTTTTGAAAAGATCGGGTTCAGAAGAATTATTGGAAGAATTCTTTACAGAGGAAGAAGAGATTCTTTCTTTGAT